ACAAAAATATTGCATGTATCAATATGGATGGAAATATTTAGTACATGAAATATCGATTTGCTAGATATATAAATAGATATATAAGATATAACTAATAAAACGGATCTTGTGTTCTGGAATTGGAATCAAAGAAAGATATTTAAAATGGCTCGTATGTTGTGACTTGGAATAAATGTTTCCCGGTAAAGGAAGGGAATAGTAATTTATTCATTCCTAATTTATTCCTATAGAACGTCTAGGAACAAGAAGATTAAATCGGATATATCGACAGATTCCCGCGTAGTCCAAAGAAAAAAAAGATCCAATTTCATCTCTATCGAATTTTAATATCAGAATAGTGGATATAATTATGATGCAATGGGTTAGGTCCACTTACTTTTTATTTTGTTGATTTCTAATCGATTTAATTGGAATAATGGAAAATAGGAAAGGAATAGTAATATTTGAAGATTTAACGAGACGACTTATCCTTACATTTATTATAATATTTAATATAATTTAATATAATATTTATTTAATATAATATTTATAATAATTATAAATTATATTTTATAATAATTATAAATTATATTATTTATTTAATAATTAATAATATATTTTTTATTTAATAATATATTTTATTTATTAAAATAGCAAATTTATAACCATACTATAATTAATTATAATGTTATAATTTTGATTATATATTAAAATATTAAATTATACGGTTTGTTACTTTTTTTTTATTACTTTATTACAAAGATCAACAATATCTTTATTCGCACTTCAAATATAAATACTACTGCCGGAGTTTTATGATTTATGAAAAAATCAAAGCCCCTTATCGGATTTGAACCGATGACTTACGCCTTACCATGGCGTTACTCTACCACTGAGTTAAAAGGGCTTGTTTGATCCAATTCCTGAATAAAGACACTATGAGTTTAGTATATATACTTATTATAATAGATGTACATAGATATATCTTATAATAAGTATAAGAGTTCATTCAGGAATGAAAAATTTTCTTTATCCAGTAAAAGTAAATTAAATAATTTAATATAATTTTTAAATAATTTAATATAGAGTATATAATATAGGTAAAATAAAACGGTTTATTGATATTGGATTTGATAAATATCAATACAATGAATTGTTTCAAGACTATCCTAATTGACATCATAACTAAATTCATTTGAGTGATACATGTATCCACTAATTTAACATAGATCCAAGATATTTCATTGAATCATTGATAAAGAGATTCGGATAAAGAGATTCGGCGTGGCCTTTGAACCAAACTTTTATCGAAAAAAATTGTATAGAAAGAATCGTGAAAGACGGAAAGATCCTTCGTATCGAGTCATACCATTCCATTATATTGACAATTTTAAAAAACTATTCATACTATGAACATAGTATGATGGCGGTCGTGCAAGTCTGCCCCCATCGTCTAGCGGTTCAGGACATCTCTCTTTCAAGGAGGCAGCGGGGATTCGACTTCCCCTGGGGGTAGGGTACTACGAAAGGAAGTTGATCGTGGATTATCAATAAGCCTGGAATTTATTCTTCCTGGGTCGATGCCCGAGCGGTTAATGGGGACGGACTGTAAATTCGTTGGCAATATGTCTACGCTGGTTCAAATCCAGCTCGGCCCAATAATTTGCCGATCCGCCATGAAATGATATAATATAACCCATTTGTTGCTCTCCAGAAATGCCCGATCCCCCAATCCCAATACGGAAGAAATCCATTTTATGATATATCTATACCACTATTTATTTACTCTCTTTTTACAAGAAATTCTGATCTTGCTAATGATCTAGATTCATATCAGGATCCGTAACTATAAAGTAAAGTTTAAGGAAAAGAGTAAATAAAAAAAAACTTTTTTGATTGAACGAGTGATTATCCAATTGATTTGGCAATAACGAAAGGATTACTAGTAATACCGGCTGCTCTCACTAAAGTACATATACATATGGGTATCAATATATCACACTCGCAGCTCTGTTACAACACGCCCTTTCTAATCGAAATTGAAAGGGTTAGAATGAAATCATAAAAATATGTATACTTTATTTTATTATGGTATTTACTTGGGATTGTAGTTCAATTGGTCAGAGCACCGCCCTGTCAAGGCGGAAGCTGCGGGTTCGAGCCCCGTCAGTCCCGACGAATCCAAATCCAATAAAAAACTATATCAATTCATCTCTCTATTTTTTGTGAAAAGAAGTCCAAATAACATAATTTCATTCCCAACAGTGATCCCTCTTCTTTTTTTCTTTTTCGTTTCACATTTATCATCAACCAAATGGGGAATTTCCATTTCTTCGACTAGTACCGATTCGATTGATGGGAGAGAGGCATATGTGGATTAGTACAATTATTATATTATTAGCATCAGATTCAGGATTCCACGGGATACCGTACTGTACTGGGTCTGGCTTTTTCAATTACTCCCGATCTGTGAAATATGAAATAGAGTAGAGTATTGTATGTTTCCCGGGAGTACATACATAAATGGAATTTGTACAATATAAAAAAAATTGAACATAGTTACTGTGTATAGAATAGTATAGAATACTTTTTTTTTAAGATTAAAATAAAAGTATATCCTTTTCGGGCCCTATTTTGTGTAACCTCAATTTCAAATTTTACTAATTTGAAATAATCTATCTCATTCAAATTTCGCATTGAGCTTTTGATATATGCGTCCCATTACTAATCCAATGAAAGAGGATATTCAAAAAATAAAGATCAAACAAGGATCACTTTTTTATTAGCGAGGTAATGAATTTTTTTTTTTATAAGGGTTTTTCCTTGAAAGAACAAACTTTTTAAATTTATATATAAATATATAAAAAAATAGTTAATTTGATGGAATATTCGATTTTTTTATACCGGAATTTGTACTCGTCTTTATCATACTTCTTTTGTTTTCCAAGAAGATTGGATCATTAAAAAAAGGAGTTTATAACTTAGCTCCTTCCTTTTTTTTCATTGAGCTTCTATTGTTTGTTGGGGTTTGTTTCGAACCAATGGTAAGTGGAAAGGCGGTTAGATGATACTTCATCAGATGATTGTACAAAGAGGGCGGTAGGTTATAGAAAAGAAAGAATGGAAAAGAATGATAAATAAATAAAGGAATTATTGATTGTATCGGGAATCAAATTTTGAGTTCAGTATGGATAAAAGATCATCCTATGTTATACTATTCAATTCTTGACGATGAATCGATTTGATAGCTCCGATATTGTTATTCATGATATTGATCCGATTCGATATCATCGAGATGTAATGCATCCCATTGAATTTACAGGCGAAAGATTTATTATCTCTATGGGATTAACTCCCGAGTTATTGCGAATTAAAGAAAAATTAAACAATGAGATTATGGAAGTAAATATTCTCGCATTTATTGCTACTGCACTGTTTATTCTAGTTCCTACTGCTTTTTTACTTATAATATACGTAAAAACAGTCAGCCAAGGTGATTAATTTGAATTAAACTTGATTTTTTATTTCTTATCAATAATTGCAGAGAAGAAAAGGATAAAAATTTCGCGTCTTAAATGAAATGGGCAGACTAGAATCAGTCGTATTCTATGAGATACAATAGTATGGTAGAAAGATTCAGATATTTCTTTCTACCATACTATCTAGTATTGTTATTGTAGTGTATAAAGTTGTATTGTAATGCGGGTTAATTTAATATAGATTAATATAGATCAATCTACAATAGTATCGTCATATTCCTTTTCTATATATATAGAAATCGATTTAATTACGTATATATAATATATATATAGTGATAATGTATATTCTATAGTATCCCAATTCTATTTCTTTGCTTTATCTATTTGTATTTAATTTGTGTTGATTTCAATTAAATTAATTTGAAATAATCGAAAGCTACTTTTACGATTAGAATTCCTAGATTTCTGATTATTTTCAATATGAATCCCGATCGAAAGAATCAATGACTTCTTCGATGGGTATAATAAAATAATCTTTTAGTTAGCATTCCCGACGAAGAAGTCATTGATTGAGGAGTTGACAAATGATCCATGGGAACTTCTTCGGATTTCGAAAAGGATTAGTAAAACTCGTCGACTTTTAACGTTTGAACCATGATATGGGTTCAATAAAACAAGCAAAACATAAATAAAATTTCTAAAATAGTAAAACTAAAACAAGCGGCGCAATATGTGACTCGCCCAAGACAATATTTTAGGATGTGCAGTATCTCGTTGGACAACTACTATGTTGTTTCCCAATGTGTATCCACGTAATGGAATAACCGAATTTTTTTCTCTTTGATCTTTGAACAGTAAAGAGGTAAACAAAATAAAAAAAAAAAAAGTTACGTTCTTCCTCATGGTCCATATCTAACTTTGGTAAGAGTCAGTTCATCGAAATAGAAAATTTATGAAGAATTCAGTTGGAATAAATTTCCTACCATTTGTATTCCTTTTACTTTTTTTACTTTCAAAATACGAACACGGAAATAATTGAAATATTTCTTTGATTGAAAGAGTATTCTTCATATATATTTATTATTCATAGAATACATTACTCAACTAAAATCCAAGAGAATTTCGAAATGAAGATATTTTTCATTTCTATTTCAATTTAAAAATAAAATTTTAAATTGAAATAGTGAAATTTTAAATAAAAAAAAACTTTGCCGAACGATCTATAAAAAAAAGTGATACTGTTTAGTTCCTAAACTCAATTAGTAGTACTTCTAGAGTCCACTCCTTCCCCATACTACTAGTGAAAGGGAAAACGTAAAGACTACCATTAAAGCAGCCCAAGCGAGATTTACTATATCCATGTGAATTATGTCCTCTATCTCTATGAAGGAATTATTCAATTATTGTTCACTAATAAATAATAGGGGAATTACTGGCGCAGAGTCAAAAAGTTATTCTGACCCAACACCGTTGATGAAACAATCCAATAAATCCAATTATAACAAGTTCTTATACGATTTCTAGTATAATTAGAAAAGATTA